TATAACGGCTTTTTTAGTCCATAATGTATTTCAATGTATTTCATCAATCTAAGTGGAATAAGCAAAGTGGATTCCTTGTTGGTTAATCGAGTTACAACGAAAACCACACAATTGATGAAGGAAATGTCCGAATTGGTTTGATAGTTTGATAATTAATAAGATCAATAAACTAAAGTTTTGTCGTTCTAGGCCATCGGATTCGACGAAAACAATGATAAATAAATAAATACGAATACAGCAGAAAAAAGGGGGGGTCAAAAAAACAAATCAGAGAAAAAATTATACAAAGTTATATACAAGCTGCGACCCCCCCCCCGTATGGTATTTCTTTAATTGAATTTCATTTGATTAGACGGAAATTCCTTAAAAAGTTCCGCTTTCTTTAAAAGATTATGAACAGTTCCTGTAGGTTGAGCACCCCTTTCAAGGAAATATAGAATAACAGGAACATTTAAATAAGTTTGATTTTTTATTGGATCATAAAAGCCCACTTTTCTAAGATCTTTTCCTTCTCTTCGGGATCGAACATCAATTGCAACGATTCGATAGATGGCTCATTGGGATAGATGTAGATGAATAACACCCCCCCTAGAACCGTATAGGAGGTTTTCTCCTCGTACGGCTCGAGAAAAAATGATTTGATTCGAAGTTTTGTCTATGTATGCAATTCTAATAAATTAAATGACAAATGGGCCTATAAAATCAATTAGACTATGATTTCGATTTCAGTCTTTTTTTCTTCCTGAGAAGGAAGAAAGAAACCATTCGTACTCATAACTCAAGTTGGATAACTCTTCAAATAGTTCAAAGGAAAAATTTTGAGTCCATTTTATTTATTGAGTAGTCTTTACCCCCTTCTGTTTGTCTCATTTAAAATTCTATTTGGATTCTTTTAGTCTGATCCAGCTAGTGAGACTCTCGAGAGAATTCTAATTATGAGAATTCTAATTATAAAGGGTATTTCCTTGTTCGTAGATACTTTAATCCTTAATTTTAAAATTTTGAATCATTGGGTTTAGACATTACTTCGGCGCTTCTTAATTCTTTCAAAATGGCAGCAACATACCCCTTATTGATTTATTTCTAGCAAAGAATTGTACGGGCAGTTAATTCCCGCGTGATGCACCTTGAATCGAAAAAGTTTGATCAATTCGACCAAGTTTTACTTTTGAATTGGAAACTTGGTCGAATTGGATCCTTTCTATTTATATATATAGAAGATATATTTACGAAGTTGTTCCAATTGATTGGCATTAACCCTAGACCCTTTCCCCCCAGAAATGAATTAATCCTTTCTACTCGAGCTCCACCGTAGACTATTTACAACCCAACATTTTTTGTTGGGTTCAAGTGTAACAGAACAAACAATGTCGAGCCAAGAGCACCCTCATTCCTAGACAAATGGAAAGTGGTGGGTTTTTAATCCACAACGGACCGTGTCCTTCAAGTCGCACGTTGCTTTCTACCACATCGTTTCAAACGAAGTTTTACCATAACATTCCTCTAATTTGGAACCGGTATGGAATTGATTCAATCATGGAATCATGAATAGTCATTGGTTCTGCTCTCCATAGACAGGGTCAGTTTAAATTTTAAATTAAATAATGAAAGGATTACAAATTCACAAAAACCAAAAAATTATTGTCATTGAAATAAAACTATACATACTTTATAAACTATAAAGTAAACATTTCCTCATATAAAATGAGGAAATGATTGATATGTATTTTGTTTAAAATGGGATTGGGTAATATTTCAATAATCGACTCTTGTCATCAAGTGAATAAAATAAATAAAAAGGATAGAATAAATCCCCCTGCCTCAATCGTTATATCGATTCCCAATTTTTAATTAGAGCCAAAATACCTAAATAAAAATAAAACGAGATTTAAATAAAAAACATACATTTATTGTCTCTATCACATATTTCTATATGATAATGATATGGAACTTGATCATTTGTTAATGAGATTCAAACAGACACAGATATTAAAATTAATATGGATTAACTCCTAACCACCCCCTACTTCTTTATATGGTAATAATGGAACATAAAAAACGGATATGCGCTGGGACGGAAGGATTCGAACCTCCGAATAGCGGGACCAAAACCCGTTGCCTTACCGCTTGGCCACGCCCCATTTGAATTTCTAATCTACGCCAAGAAACAATAATATTGGTATTGGTTGTTTGTCAACTCTAGTACAAATATCCTATATATCTATAGAATAGATTGGTCCTGGGATTTTGATACATCATAGATATAGAATTCAACTTAATTTATTGATCATTACATAGAATTCAATTAAGATATTGTATGAAAGTATGATTTCTTCTATTCTCCTTTGAGGATTGGAGGATTTTTGATTGGGTGGATTCAAAGAAAAAGAAGGATTTTTTGTCTACCTTACTGACTTTCGTCCTTTTTACTTATATCAAAAACTCAATCAAAATGCAATTATCTCAAAGAACAAAATGTCCGTTATGCTTAATACCGTTA